TACTGAAACCAATCTTTGTGAGATCGTCAATATTGTACCAAGGGTGTTTTTAGAGTATACCGAATCAGTATAGCTATCCTTCTTCTGACACAGCAATGCAATTTCACAATCAATATCGAAATGAAGTGTTAGATAATTTCTTTCTTCTTTTCTTGTTGCTTGTCGATGTAGAATTTTGTACCATTTAATATAAAATTCCTCAAATTCCTGTAGTATAAGGATTTTCTTCAGTAGAAACTGAAGATCAAGTAAAATGTGAATTCGACAGGTTGGTTTCCAATAATTTATGAAGGAGATTCTCATATTCTTACGATTCAATTAGACGTTACATCTAAAAACATACGTTTTGTGGTTGTATAAGATGTTTTTTGTTGGAATCTTTTTTTTTTTTTTAGGAATTGGTTGGCCACCCAGTAACAAGTAACAATAGTAGATTCAATGAAAGAAAGAGGAACAACGAAGAAAGAAAGAGGAACAACGAATAAATAAAAAACAATAAATATTCGTGATGCACGCATTATTCTATTAGCCCCCCAAGGGGGTCCTTCGTGACCTAATTACAAAGATGGGTCTTTGTAATATGGAAAGATAAAATGTAAAACCCAGTTTCGATTGATCTTATCGTGCGATACTTTTTTCTTTTCAATCGCGAGATTATGTGAATGAACTACTACTGAGTTCGCTTTAAAGTAAAAAAAAAAAGTGCATTAGAAGTGTCGTTCGAAAAAAAAAATGGATTCGATATTTCGATACAATAAAAAACAATCAAACTTATTTTCCAATTTTATTCCAGAGTGATTCAAAGAGAGTTTCATTTTGTGAATGAAGTTATAAAAAACGTTCTTATTATTACTTTATTTATAATTTCTAATATTCTATATATACATATAGTTAGTTATATACATATATTAGTTCAGTCAACTCAAGAGTTGACCGATGAATCTATTGATTCAAAAGCGTGGGATGGGTAAATGTCACAGATGATTAATTGATTTCTTACTTATGTTACTCTATTTTTATTAGTATCGTCTATAATAATTGATGAATCAAATATTTTCAATTGAATTTATCCTTTCAATTGGTTGGTATTTTTGTTTATCCTCGTATCTTTCAAAAATTGAAACTTAGGGAAGTGCTTTAGAAACATATGTATAAAAAGAACATATTTCATTTAGCCTTTTCATGCCTACTATAACTAGTTATTTCGGTTTTCTACTAGCATCTTTGACTATAACCTCAGCTCTATTTATCGGTCTGAGCAAGATACGACTTATTTGAAATTAATTTAATGAACAATTTATAAAAAAATCTTTCTATGGTAGTTCATATATTCTCCAGTCCCTTACCAATTCTTGGTCATTGAGATGTATAGTCAATACAGATTAATATTTAAGGATAAATATTACCTCTCCCTTCCCCCTTTCAAACAAATTGAAATGATTGAAGTTTTTCTATTTGGAATCGTCTTAGGTCTAATTCCTATTACTTTGGCTGGATTATTCGTAACTGCCTATTTACAATACAGACGTGGTGATCAGTTGGATCTTTGATTAATTAACATCTCGTTTTTTATTGACCTCCTACTTCCTTTAATCCGCGGGAGGTCAAAATTACACTAAAATAATTGAGCAGCAACCTAATTTTGACCTCCCGCGATTAACAAGAACACAGAATCACGCCCTGTAGGATTTGAACCTACGACATCGGGTTTTGGAGACCCACGTTCTACCGAACTGAACTAAGAGCGCTTTATTATCACAATAAATATTTTGTAACCCCAATTTATCTTGCATATATATACTATAAAAAATAAAAATGAAATATTTATTTAATTATGTATGTACAATTTTATTAATTGATCTCAATTGATCCCTCGTTACTGCTCAGAAGATAAGTAATAGGTAGGGATGACAGGATTTGAACCCGTGACATTTTGTACCCAAAACAAACGCGCTACCAAACTGCGCTACATCCCTTTCAATTGGTCTACAGTGTCATTGTAGAGAATCCCTGTCTTGTTTTCCACATCTTTATTTCCTACATTGATATACGCAAACTATCTTATCATTTCTTCCTTCTTCCTTTTGGTCTCGTATATCATATAACAAACATATAATATGGTAAAAGACTTATATAAAGTATGAAATAAATATGAAATCTACCACAAAAAATTAATATTTTTTAGGAATTTAAGGCGGAAATGGACGTATTTTTTTCTTTTAATAAATATCTATTTTGTACATTTCAATTTGAATTAGGAACTCCGCGTACAAGTGGTAAGTCATTAACTACATATACACATCCGGTCATATATGTATTACCATTATATATTACAAATTACAATAAAATTACAATAACGAATACAGAAAGAGGAGTTTTTAAAATGCGAGATCTAAAAACATATCTCTCCGTGGCACCGGTAGTAAGTACTCTATGGTTCGGGTCTTTAGCAGGTTTATTGATAGAGATCAATCGTTTTTTTCCGGATGCGTTGATATTCCCCTTTTTTTCATTCTAGCTATTGATATGGGAAGGGGGAAGAAGATTAGAGATACAATCAAATATCTGTAACTAATCCCTACCCCTCCCTTCTTTTTTTCTTTGTTTTTTCTTTTTTTACTTTTCTAAAAAAAAAAAAAAACAAAGAAAAAGCGGTTTCACCCTCAGTGAAACTATGAACTCGGGCTCAGGCTCAAATTAAATTAATAATAGAATGGAAATGCGGTGGTTGGGGCAACAATATCATACAAGATACTTAACTGAAAATGAAATACTGTACGGCAAATTATAAATATAGTTAGAAATCATTATATTACTTATTATTTATTACTATTATTATTTATTACTATATTGATATATTGATTGCAACAAAATATTTCTTTCATAATTTGATTTCGAGTTACCTGCTTCTATTTTTGTGTCCTTTCTTCTTCCTTGCTTCGGGTCGGAAAATTAAAGAATTGAGTGAATCAAAAACCAAAGGAGGTTCATGGCTAAGGGTAAAGATGTCCGAGTAACGGTTATTTTGGAATGTACCAGTTGTGTTCGAAATCGTGTTAATAAGGAATCAATGGGCATTTCCAGATATATTACTCAAAAGAATCGACACAATACGCCTAGTCGATTGGAATTGAGAAAATTCTGTCCCTGTTGTTACAAACATACGATTCATGGGGAGATAAAGAAATAGATCGAACCGATCGCTCGTGTGTCAGTTTTCCAAGGAAGATGCAAAATTACATATTATATATAACAATATATATATATAATTTCTTTTTTAATTTATTTAAATATAAACAAATAAATATAAACAAACCAAATCCTATTTCGATCGGATCAAAGATGATGTAGAATTAAGAAATAGGATTGGGATTTTCAGGATAAGGAATAAACAAACCATGGATAAATCCAAGCGAATCTTTCTTAAATCTAAGCGATCTTTTCGTAGGCGTTTGCCTCCGATCCAATCGGGGGATCGAATTGATTATAGAAACATGAGTTTAATTAGTCGATTTATTAGCGAACAAGGAAAAATATTATCTAGACGGGTGAATAGATTGACCTTAAAACAACAACGATTAATTACTATTGCTATAAAACAAGCTCGTATTTTATCTCCGTTACCTTTTCTTAATAATGAGAAACAATTTGAAAGAAGCGAGTCAACCGCTAGAGCTGCTGGTCTTAGAACCAGAAAAAAAATAGGTTGACTCTTCAATTGAATTGAATCAAAATGAAATTCCAATCCAAACTCAAATGCGGATTGACGTTTTTTTTTTTTTGTTCGAAAAATCGTAAAATCGAAATGTCCTGTCGTAAGAAAAAAAATGGGAGAAGAGGAATAAATATTTTTTATTTAACGTCTTTCTTCATTTTGATGACTTTATCATATTTTATCATACTAATTTCTACTCTACCTTCCCAGAGTTCATTCTCCAAGGAACTCCATTTAATCTATTCCAACGGATTCCTTCCAATCTCTTTATTTTATGATCTCATTGGAAATCATATAAAGACAACTCTTATTTAATATAGCTATTTGTGCAAGTATTTTACGATTAAGAAGTAACTGTCTCTTGTACAGATTGTGTATAAATTTACTATAACTTAAGTATACTATATTCTCGCGAATTACTGCATTTATCCGAGTGATCCACAACCGACGAAAATCTCTCTTTTGTCTACCTCTATCCCGATGAGCCGAAACCAAAGCTCTTATTTTCTGTTGAGTAATAGTACGAGTAAGTCTTGAATTAGCCCCTCGAAAGGTTGATGCAAATAAACGAATTTTTGTTCTACGTCTTCGAGCTATATACCCTCGTTTAATTCTGGTCATTGAATAAATGAAACTTTGATGAATAACTAATCGATTTCCTTTCTTTCAGTTATTCCCTTCCCCTAGTCTATTAATAACAAAACGGATTCTTCCAATGTATAAAATTTAAGTTCCAATGGCTTTTGCTACTATAACCTTCCCGACCACGATTTTTTTTTTTTTTTTTTTCTAGGTGAAATGCCTAGAAAAAATTGTATTGATATTAGGTATCAAAAACACATAAAAGTAGTAAATATAAATGGATATAGTGGGTTCCATCGTTTCTATGGTTACTTCTTAAACGGTGAGGTCCTCTCTATACACCGGAGCCCTTCTTTCATTTAATCAATGTTATTGTTAACTTGTACAGTTCACACTCTTTGGCTCTACCCATAATTATCCAGTACGAGGTCTTTCACAATGAGATCTACTTATACAGTAACGGTATTTAATTATGAAGATTAGCTGAGTAGCTGACCCTGTTAGTCCGTTCTTGCAAGAGTAAGGCATAATTTTTCTGCTTTTTAAAATAGTATTTCCCCGGCTTAATGGATATCATTTGCTATCAATGGAGAATTCTTTCTCATCTTAAATTTAAAACGGAGTTGATTGGATTTGCACCAACGGAAACCATACATTTGATACCACAATAGAAGGCTAGATCTTTTTGATTTTTAGATATTGAATGGAGTTCTTCCATTCTAGTCTATTCACTGGTACTGATCGTTGATACTGGATCAATTGTTTTCTTTCTTTTGTCCTAGCCCATGATCTGAACGAGTCGCACATACACCCTAGTACATGTTCCTCGTCGCTGAGGACATCCCCCAAGAGCGGGGGATTTCGTGACATTTCTGATTGGCTGTCTTGTGTTTCTAATAAGTTGTTTAATAGTTGGCATATTGAATCATATACATAATGGGCTGGTTTAGATCGATCTTAACCGGATGATTATGAATTATTTTATTTCTATATTAATAGATTAATGAATAGAATATTAAAATGAATAGAATATTAAATCCGGTAAGAAGATAAAATCTCAAATCACCAATTCGTCTTAAATTTTTGTTATTTTTTCTTTTTTATTCAGTCGCTACAAGATCAACAATTCCATGAGCTTGGGCTTCTGTTGCTGACATAAAAACATCTCTTTCCATATCTTCGGATACAACCCATAAGGGTTTGCCTGTCCTTTGTACATAAACCCTTGTGATGGTTTCGCGCATCTTCAAAAGTTCTTCCGCTTCCAAGATAAATTCTCCCGTCTGTGCCTCATAAAAAGAACTAGCAGGTTGATGGATCATTACCCTGATGATATGACATAATAAATGTTTATTCTATCTCGCATGATGATAAGGTGAAGAGATAAAGAATAATAAAATATATAATTGAACAACCGTACAGGCATCTTTTACGCATTGCATACGGCTCTATAATGGAATTCGTTTTTACCTTACTTAAATATCAAATAAATTAAATATAGGGTCTATCAGACTCGGGTTGGTAAATGATCCAATAACCACCCTTCTTTTTGTTTTTGGAGTAGTTCAAAAATACTATGATGGCTCCGTTGCTTTATATATTTATTTCGTCTGTTATTTAGCAATCCCAAAGTTTCTTTTTTTTTTCAAATAAAAAAACAAGATTTTTTTTATTTTCATATTCTTTCATAACCTAAATATTGTTAAGAGCCTCCCGGCGTGAAAACAAAAAAGTTTGTGACGCTGAAATAGGCCTCCCGATAGATTAGATAAAATCGGAAATACCTTTTATCTCATACTACTCTTTCGATACATAATTTAAGGGTTAAAAAAATTTATCATATCGAATTCGAAGTGCCATGCTATTATTACTTAATATTAATATTTCATATAGCGCGAAGGCATAGTCTTCTTTTTTCTCTCAAATCAAATAAAAAACTCATTGGCGCCAAGCGTGAGGGAATGCTAGACGTTTGGTAATTTCTCCTCCGACCAGAATAAAAGATCCCATTGAAGCGGCTAATCCCATGCATATTGTCTGTATATCTGGTCGCACAAATTGCATAGTATCATAAATAGCTACTCCGGGTATTACCCATCCGCCAGGAGAATTTATAAACAAATATAGATCTTTGGTATCATCCTCTATACTGAGATATACCATAAGACCAATAAGTTGATTCGAGATCTCGCTATCAACCCCTTGGCCTAAAAAAAGTAATCTTTCTCGATAAAGTCGGTTGATTGGGATAAAGTTGTATCCCTTAGAAACCGTACATGCACCTTTTGATGCATACGGTTCAACAAAAATAACGAAAAAAAAAAAAAAGAATCAATGTGTAGATGTAGATTCTAGCGCTTTCTTTTATTTCTTTTTTTTTTTTTTTTTTTCATACCAGGCTTTTAACTTATAAAAAGGGGCTTTTCTTTCATTTTTCAAAAAAGATGGGTTTTGTCCTGTTTTGTTTATCTATAAAAAAAATTACTAAATTTATCTAACTAACTTTTCATTGATGTATTGTTTCATCGAGATACAATCTCAATCGCGATGTAATTTTCTTGTTCCTGAATGGGCTTCTTCAATTTTTTTAGGTTTATGCTCTACTCCGAGTAAAGATCCGCCCGATTTGGATTTGCACATATATGACAAATGCCCCAATACCACGTCCTTTTGCTACGACTTCCTTTTTACAATTTATTTCATGTCTTACAACAGATATTCAATGCATTCATCATATTACTCGATTGATTAACAGTTTGAGATCACTTCTATTATAAATATATAAAGAAATAGAATATGATAGAAATAGTAATCATAAATAGATTTTTTACCGGTTTTTTTCTAAACGGAGCCTGGATACTTCATTTTATTGGCCTAACCAAGATAACCATAAATTATTCTAATTGATAATATTAATCTGTATACCCTCCCGAAAAAATGGATCTAATTGAACTTCACGCTCCAAATTTTTGATAATTCAATCAATCTTTCTTGGGCGAAGGGGAGGATATCTCGATCGGGGAAGAGAATGGGGAAATACCATATGACCCAATATATCTGACAAGTCGCACTATACGTCAATCCACAATGCATCTTCCTCTCCAGGACTTCGGAAAGGTACTCTTGGAACACCAATAGGCATTAAATAAAAGAAAAATTAAGTACTATATCTCACTTTGATGTGAAAGCGTAACAATGGATTTAGTGTCCTACTAATATTGGCCTTTATCATATTTTATCCATAGATTGACTAAGTTTATAAAAAAAGATAAAGAAGACAAAACAAAATGAATAAAGGAAAATTATTACAAATAAGTCCTTTGAATGATGAACAAATATATATATGCATTCACTCATATAAAATCAACTCCCCTACCATTGCGTATTGGTACTTATCGGGTGTAGAATAGATCTGCTTCTTTTTGTTCCTACGAACAAAATAGTTTCATTATTACTAAAAGTAATTGAAAAGAATCAAACAAATCAAACAAATATTAATTCTTTCCCCAAGATAATCCACTAAAAAGAGGGTCCACAGCATAGTTTTTTCCAATGCAATAAAGTTACATTGTGTCTATTTTTCATTGATAAAGGGGTATTTCCATGGGTTTGCCTTGGTATCGTGTTCATACCGTCGTATTGAATGATCCCGGTCGTTTGATTTCTGTCCATATAATGCATACAGCTCTGGTTGCTGGTTGGGCCGGTTCGATGGCTCTATACGAATTAGCAGTTTTTGATCCTTCTGATCCTGTTCTTGATCCAATGTGGAGACAGGGTATGTTCGTTATACCCTTCATGACTCGTTTAGGAATAACCAATTCATGGGGCGGTTGGAGTATCACAGGGGGTACTGTAACGAATCCGGGTATTTGGAGTTACGAAGGTGTGGCCGGGGCACATATTGTGTTTTCGGGCTTGTGCTTTTTGGCAGCTATCTGGCATTGGGTGTATTGGGATCTAGAAATATTTACTGATGAACGTACAGGAAAACCCTCTTTGGATTTGCCTAAGATCTTTGGAATTCATTTATTTCTATCAGGGGTGGCTTGCTTTGGTTTTGGTGCATTTCATGTAACAGGATTGTATGGTCCTGGAATATGGGTGTCCGATCCTTATGGACTAACTGGAAGGGTACAATCCGTAAATCCAGCGTGGGGTGTGGAGGGTTTTGATCCTTTTGTTCCGGGAGGAATAGCCTCTCATCATATTGCAGCAGGGACCTTGGGCATATTGGCGGGTCTATTCCATCTTAGTGTACGTCCACCTCAACGCCTATACAAAGGATTACGTATGGGAAATATTGAAACCGTCCTTTCCAGTAGTATTGCTGCTGTCTTTTTTGCCGCTTTTGTAGTTGCTGGAACTATGTGGTATGGTTCAGCAACTACCCCGATTGAATTATTTGGTCCCACTCGTTATCAATGGGATCAAGGATACTTCCAACAAGAAATATATCGAAGAATTGGTGCTGGGTTGGCTGAAAATCAAAGTTTATCTGAAGCTTGGTCTAAAATTCCCGAAAAACTAGCTTTTTATGATTACATCGGCAATAATCCGGCAAAGGGGGGGTTATTCAGAGCGGGCTCAATGGACAACGGGGATGGAATAGCTGTTGGGTGGTTAGGACATCCTATCTTTAGAGATAAAGAGGGGCGCGAACTTTTTGTACGTCGTATGCCTACTTTTTTTGAAACATTTCCGGTTGTTTTGGTAGACGGAGACGGAATTGTTAGAGCCGATGTTCCTTTTAGAAGGGCGGAATCTAAATATAGTGTCGAACAAGTAGGTGTAACTGTCGAGTTCTATGGCGGCGAACTCAACGGAGTCAGTTATAGCGATCCCGCTACTGTGAAAAAATATGCTAGACGTGCTCAATTGGGTGAGATTTTTGAATTAGATCGTGCTACTTTGAAATCCGATGGTGTTTTTCGTAGCAGTCCACGGGGTTGGTTTACTTTTGGACATGCTTCGTTTGCTTTGCTCTTCTTCTTCGGACACATTTGGCATGGTGCTAGAACCTTGTTTCGAGATGTTTTTGCTGGTATTGATCCAGATTTAGATGCTCAAGTGGAATTTGGAGCATTCCAAAAACTTGGAGATCCAACTACAAGAAGACAAGTAGTCTGATACAATATGCTTTGTTACTTGTTACTTTTCATTTTTATTTTCTTTTTGTGATTTTGAGATGGGGTACCAGATAAATCTTGATTTGAATCACTGCCTTTTCTTTGACTCTTGTTCTTTATTTATCCGGGAGACGATCCCAAATAAACAGGTATGGAAGCTATAATTGTAAACCACGATCGAATCTATGGAAGCATTGGTTTATACATTCCTTTTAGTCTCAACTCTAGGAATAATTTTTTTCGCTATCTTTTTTCGAGACCCGCCTAAAGTTCCAACTAAAAAGGTGAAATGATTTGTCATTATCTCAATTGAAGTACGGATCCTCCCAATATTTGGAGGATCCGTACTTCAACTAGTCCCCGTGTTCCTCGAATGGATCTCTTAGTTGTTGAGAGGGTTGCCCAAAAGCAGTATATAAGGCGTACCCAGTAAAACTTACAAGTAAACCAGATAAAAAGATGGCAACTAGGGTTGCTGTTTCCATGATTATATAGTTTTAAGACATTATAAAGTTTTAAGACCACAATGGATCTATGATAAGATCATTTATTTACAACGGAATGGTATACAAAGTCAACAGATCTTACTGAATATAAAATATTATGGCTACACAAACCGTTGAGGGTAGTTCTAGATCTGGCCGCCCAAAACGAACTAATGCGGGGAGTTTATTGAAACCATTGAATTCAGAATATGGTAAAGTAGCTCCTGGGTGGGGAACTACTCCTTTGATGGGTCTCGCAATGGCTCTATTCGCGATATTCCTATCTATTATTTTGGAGATTTATAATTCTTCCATTTTACTGGATGGAATTTCAATGAATTAGATTCACAAGAACCATTAACTGGCTTTTTCAATACAAAGTGAAGCGTTTAGGTTTCTGATTTTTATCCCATTCTATTTTGGTAGTTTGACCGTGGAATTTCTTTGTTTCTGTATTTCCGGAATATGAGTGTGTGACTTGGTATAAATGATCCTATGGATAGTACAGAGAATGGGTCTGTCATCTTGATAGAGATGGTTTTACTTCGTCGGATATTCATTCTAGTATCTGGAGCACGGAATATATGAAATAGATTACTATTAGAACTATGATTCATACTTAATAGTCAGACCTCGTGTCCGGACTTCAAAAATTTTTTTCAAAGAGTTAGAAGTTATAAATAGAAATATTTTTATTCTTTCAAACTTTCGTTTATGCTTATTTTGATCAAAGGACAAAACAAAGGTTTCTTTGGTTTGGATTTTTAGTCATTATATCTATTCATTGAATAAGTGATGATCCAATGGTTCTTACTCAGGGAATTTTGGGACTTAGACTTAGTTTGAAAGGGTTTTATTGAATCATCGTGGTTTTAGTATGAATCTGAGGTTTTAATCAATTCATAGGGTCTTAACAAGAGAATTCCTATCAATAATAAAGAAAACAGCAGTAAAGCCGCATTACACATAAATAACACCAAAGAAAATAGGTAAATAGAAGATTCAAGAGGCCTATAACGATCAATATATAGACGAATGAGCCGACTTGATTTTTTGGCATTATAACCACAAAGAAGAGCTTTCGGATTTTTATTCTTTAGTATCTTCAAAAAAAAATTGAATCATAAATCATAGAATTAATAAATTTCAAACTTTATATTACACACATCCGTTAGAACTAGTATTTGGGTGTTTCTGTTTGAGCCGTACGAGATGAAATTTTCATATACGGTTCTCCGGGGGGGTCCCCTTGATTTACCTATCTCAATAAAATCTATGATTGGTTCGAAGAACGTCTTGAGATTCAGGCAATTGCCGATGATATAACTAGTAAATATGTTCCTCCTCACGTCAACATATTTTATTGTCTAGGGGGAATTACGCTTACTTGTTTTTTAGTACAAGTAGCTACCGGGTTTGCTATGACTTTTTATTATCGTCCGACCGTTACGGAGGCCTTTGCTTCTGTTCAATATATAATGACTGAAGCTAATTTTGGTTGGTTAATCCGATCAGTTCATCGATGGTCGGCAAGTATGATGGTCCTAATGATGATCCTGCACGTATTTCGCGTGTATCTCACCGGCGGCTTTAAAAAACCTCGTGAATTGACTTGGGTTACAGGTGTGGTTTTGGGTGTATTGACCGCATCTTTTGGTGTAACTGGTTATTCCTTACCTCGGGACCAAATTGGTTATTGGGCAGTAAAAATTGTAACAGGCGTACCAGACGCTATTCCTGTAATAGGCTCGCCTCTGGTAGAGTTATTACGCGGAAGTGCTAGTGTAGGACAATCCACTTTGACTCGTTTTTATAGTTTACACACTTTTGTATTACCTCTTCTTACCGCCGTATTTATGTTAATGCACTTCCCAATGATACGTAAGCAAGGTATTTCTGGTCCTTTATAAAGAATATATACCATCTTGTAATCAATCATCTATCACTTGGGGTAGGAACACTAGTATTTCATTGCTACAAATATGGATTATTGAAAAAAAAAAATAAGACATGTATTGGGATATTTCTCTTCAACTCTACAAAAATGTATTATTTTTTTGACACTCATAGTTGAAGTGAATTTTCCGAAGATAAAATGGATTATGGGAGTGTGTGACTTGAACTATTGATCGGGCCTTGCAGATATATGTCCTTATCTATCTGCCGCATTTGAATTCACAACAAAAAAATGTGTCTTTGTTCCAACCACCGCGTAAGCCCCATACAGAAGATAGGCCGGTTCGTTTGAAGAGAATCTTTTCTATGATCAGACCCGATCATGTCGTGTATGATATGAACAGGCTCCGTAAGATCCAGTAGAATAAGTGATTGACATAATCCGGATTATGTTTTATATATTTCACTTACTAAATAGTATAGAAATGTATTCATTTCCTCTGCATTGACTCGATTTATGATACTATCGGAGTGAAACAAGGGATCTAAAGAAGAACAGAGGCTAGACTATATTAGTAACAAGTAAATCCTTTGCTTTGTATGGAAACAGTCTCGATATTTAGGGGATAAAGGCCAATTGCAAGATCTGAGACGACCCATAAAGCATTTGATCATGATCAATTTTGTAAGCCT